CATTAACGGAAATAATAAAATGATTCTGTTGATACATTCGACTAATTAAACGTTTTATAATTAGTAAACTAGATTTCTTGTCATAACCTACATTATCCAACAAAACGGATCTATTTAAACCACGATCATGAGCAAGTGCATAAATATACTCCCGAAAGATAAGTGGGTATAGGAAGTCATGTTGCTGAGATCTATATAATTCTAAATATCCTTGAAATTCTTCCATTTAAAATTCAATTTGAATCAGAAAAGAAATAGGTGATTTATTGGGTTATCAAATGATACATAGTACGATACAGTCAAAACAAGGTATTTATATTATAGTAAGAAAAAATTAGATACCTCGGAAACAAGTCAAACTCATCAACGGACTCTCCAGACCCTCCCTTTCCATATAATAGATTTATGTTCATTTATAGGATAACAAGTATAGTTAGAAGCCCTTTATTTTATCAATCCAATCGCTCTTTTGATTTTGAAAAAAAAATCTCTTTATCAATATACTGCCTTCTTCTACACATTTATCTCTACCCCATAAAGGGGAATAGCTAATAGTTAGGACTCATAAGAAATTTCTAATCCACTCATCGGAAAAGCTTTTCCCGCATCAAGCACTAATATATTTTTAACGTCTAATTAGATGGGGTAATCATTCAAAAATGAAGAACAGAAGCTCGTTACTTTTTATTTCCCTAGAATTGGAACCTCTAGTAAGGCTCTACCCATTTATTCATTCGACCCCCCCAAAAAATTCTTTTTTTTTTAATTGAATTTAAACAATTGAAATAAGATTTTGGACCTATTCAGTAAGAATGAAATATTCTCAGAATTATCCTACGACATGCTGCTTTTTCCATTCATTCCTTTCAGGATCAGTCGTGGTCTTACAAACTCTACCGATGGTATGGACGAATCTGTTGCTTCATACAAATGTGTAAAAGATGCTAGCCGCACTTAAAAGCCGAGTACTCTACCGTTGAGTTAGCAACCCAAATAAACAAATTAGAATGTGTAGATACAATCAGAATCCCAATAAATAACGAAATTGAATGGTACAACACAATCAAACCATTAAAAAAAAAAAAAAATGAAAAAAAAACTCTAACTGAACATAATAAAAATGAACAAATCCGACGAAAATACAAAAAATTCTCAAATAAAAGATAAAATAAGGATAAAATCAAAGATTTTCAAATATTTATAGACCGCCTCTTGTCTCTCTTCTCTTATATTATCCATTAATTAGTATATATCGAGTTTAATTGATTAAAATCTTAATCAAAAAAGACTTCTTGTATGACAGAAAATATAAGAGCCTATTATTTGAATGAAATAAAATCTATGGAACAGGGATAAATAGATCCATTTATCCACGATCGGATTATATTTATTTGATACACTGTTGTCAATATGAATATTGAGAAAAGCATACGTATACAAAAGAGAAAACAAATTCTAAATCGAACTAACAATTCCGATTTCAATCAATTAAAATGAATCAAATTCAAATTATTTAAATTGAAATATAAAAAAAAACGAAGGACTTGTGTTGGATTGGCACTATATAATATAGGTGGAAGACTAAATTAAGGAAGACGGAGGAGAAGTAGAAAAAAAATGAGGTTTATTCAATAACTAAAATAAGCAGATTTAGTCCTTTGTTTTTTTTTTGTTCATAGAGTTCCAACGAAAACGGGGGTAATGTCAAATTTTTATGTCTATAGACCCCATTACTTCTACGTCATTTCTTATTTATTCACTTGATCTTTTTTTCTATATTTATTTTATTAATTGAATTTTGTTTGTTGATTAAGGCGAAGTTCCGTAAAAACCCCCGCCTTTTTTGAAATATCATGAACAGTTCCTGTAGGTTGAGCGCCTTTTTCAAGGAAGTATAGAATAGCAGGAACATTTAAATAGATTTGATTCTTTATCGGATCATAAAAACCCACTTTACGAAGATCTCTTCCCTCTCGTCGGGATCGAACATCAATTGCAACGATTCGATAAATGGCTCATTGGGATAGATGAAGAATACCCCCCCTAGAAACGTATAAGAAGTTTTCCCCTCGTACGGCTCGAGAAAATTAGAAATTATGTCTATGTATAGAATTACAATATCAAATATATATCCATAAAATAAAATCATCAAATTAATTAGACTATTGATTTTAGTACTTTTTTCTTATTCTTACCCAACAAAAAAGAAAATTAGTCGTATTTGCACCCTCATAACTCAAGTTGGATAACTCTGAAATAACTCAAAAGAGAAACCTTTTAGATATTTCATCTATTGAGCGGTCTCTAACCCTTTAATTGTCTGTCTTCTTTAGAATCCATTTTGATTCTTTTCTGATCTAGTTGTTAAGACAATTGAAAATGGTATTTCCTTGTTCCAGGATCTTTGCCTTGAATCATTGGGTTTAGACATTACTTCGGTGATCTTTAAATCCTTTCAAAACGGCAGCAACATACCATTTTTTGTGATTTCTTTCTGTCAAAGAATCATACGAATGTTTGATTCCTGCGTAATACACTTTCCTTTTGATTTGATCGAAAGAGTTTTACCAATTTCAACAAACTTTCCTTTTGAATTGGAAAGTTTCTCGAATAGGACCCTTTAAGTTTATGTATCGAAAATATACTTACGAAGCTGTTCCAATTTATTGATTGATACTAACCCTAGATTCTTGCCCCTGAAAAATAAATCAATACTTTCTACTCGAGCTCCATCCTATACTATATTATATTATATCATACCCCCCAAAAAAAGAGAGTTACAGCGGAACAGAACAAATGATGTCGAGCCAAGAGCACTTTCATTCCTATATAATATATAAAAAAATGGTGGATGTAAGACTCCACAGCGGATCATGTCCTTCAAGTCGCACGTTGCTTTCTACCACATCGTTTTAAACGAAGTTTTACCATAACATTCCTTCAGTTTGGAACCCATATGTAATTGATTCAATTATGGAATCATGAATAATCATTAGTTCGGATAGAGATTAATAGAATTTAATATTGGAAATTCTATAAAAATAATTTTTTTTTTTTTTTTTATTATTTCTATTTTCTTATTTATATTATTCTAAATTTGAGAATATTTTTCGATTATTGTAAAAATCAAATTAGTTAACTAAATTCTAACTAATATAACACGAATAAATAAATATAATACGAAGAAACAAGTTATTTTGAATCTGTATCTTCAAGTAACATAATAGTGGTAGCATAAATTCAACAATTTCACACTTCTTCAAGTACCAAGAACTCATAGGAGTTCGTTACAAAGATTGAATTGATTGAAAAATCTCCTATCCGATATAATTATTTGCATTTTGCATAACATAAAGTTTTACAGCAAGGACCTTTCGTTTTTTATCATCAGTAAGAGAGAGAGAAATTCATATTGGATTAAACCATCTGTGATTAAAAAAAGATAGATAAAAAAACACTGATGTAAGGGAGAAATTTTATGTTGTTATTTTTTCATATTTATACTGATTTATACTGTAAAATCGTTTGCGTGTTATTTGAACTCAATTAAATTTGTGAAAAAGATATGATTCCGCGGATTATGAAAAAAAAAAATAATAATCACATTCTATACCAATATTCTACTCTTAATACAGAAGGCTGTTCGAAAAGGCAATCTTTTATATCTATTTTATTATGATATATTTTATATATATCAAAAAAAAATTAGAAATATATTATATTAATAGAATGTTAATATAATGATCACATTATATAATAATATATATAGACGGGGTATGCTCTGGGACGGAAGGATTCGAACCTCCGAGTAGCGGGACCAAAACCCGTTGCCTTACCACTTGGCCACGCCCCATTTATTTCTATTCGACACTAATAAACACTAATATTGGTACGGGTTATTCGTCAACTCCAGTCTAAATATCTATTATTTCTAAAATGGATTACTAGAATTTTTATACATGTAGACTATACATGTAGACATAGAATTAAACTGAATTTATTGATCATTACATATAATTCAATTAAGATATTGTACGAAAGTATGATTTATTCTATTCTCTTTTGATTTGAGATATAGAAGGATTTTTGATTGGGTGAGTTCAAATCAAAGAAAGTTTTTTGGTCTATCTTATTTATTTTTATTCATTTTTTTTTCGTCTATCAATAATACCCTATTTATAATAATAAAATATAATAATAAAAAACTCGATTCAATTTATTAATAACTCAATCAAAATAAATACAATTATCCCCAAAAACAAAATGTTTGTTATGCTTAATATTTTAAGTTTGATCTGTATCTACCTTAATTCTGCTCTTTATTCCAGTAGTTTTTTCGTCGCCAAATTGCCCGAAGCCTACGCTTTTTTGAATCCAATTGTAGATGTTATGCCAGTAATACCCCTGTTCTTTTTTCTCTTAGCCTTTGTTTGGCAAGCTGCTGTAAGTTTTCGATGATATTTTTAATAAAGTCCCAGACAAATTCATGATTTATTCGAAAAAAATTCGTGGAATTGATAAGATCAGATACGTCTTACACTCTCAATTCAAATATTGAAATTCTTGTACAACCGCGACAAATCCGGATCACCCCACTTTATTTCTTGGTGTCAAAATAAAAAAGGGTAGGGTATGTGGTATAAAAGTGGAGAATCTATTCTCTTTTTTCCTAAAAAAAAATCTTGGAGATTGTGTAATGCTTACTCTCAAACTATTTGTTTACACGGTAGTGATATTCTTTGTTTCTCTCTTTATCTTCGGATTCCTGTCTAATGATCCAGGACGTAATCCTGGACGTGAAGAATAAAAAATAAGGTTTTCTTTGCTTGATTTTAAACTGTTATTAGTAAGATTTTATCTATTCCACTTCTTTAACTATATAATTTTTAACTATATAATAATAATAAAAATAATATAATAAAAAAGAGCTCGCGATAAATTCGAAAGAAAATGCCAAGTCATCAATGAAAACGGAAAGAGAGGGATTCGAACCCTCGGTACGAAAAACTCGTACAACGGATTAGCAATCCGACGCTTTAGTCCACTCAGCCATCTCTCCTCTCAATTGAAAAAGGATAATACTATGTTACATTATAAAAAATAAGGCTTGAAAACGCCCGTCATAGTATATACTCTTATTTTTTGATTTCGTGATTTCGTCCGAAGGGGCTTTTTAGTTCCACGGCCCGGCCCGGTCAGTACTTAGCCGGGCCCGCCCTTTTGTTCCAACAAATCATAAATCAAAAGATTTATTAAATTTGAAAAAAATAAATAAAGAAAAAAAAAAATTGCTTAAATAAAGAAAAAAAAAATTGCTTGTTATTGCGATAAACAAAAAGAACCTTTTCCATTTTTATGATATATAATCAAATGGTATCGAATCAAAGTGCCATTTCTTTCTTAGTTAGTCCTTTTATTCCGGTTTAAATAAGAAAAAGGGAACTCTCGTTTCTTGCCACAACCCATTTTTGTGTTATGGCTTAAGTTCGAGACAAAACCTCGGGCAAAAAAGCACTTGTTATTTAGTTATTTTGTTATTTTTTGTTATTTAGTTATTAAAGTGAAATGAATCCCCTTTTCCTAATCTCATTAGGTCCTCTGATACAAAAGGTAAACGCTCTAGTTTTCATGATTCTTTTCTGATCTTTTGTTTTAGTTTTGATTAGGGTCGACAAAAGGTCCATTTATATACAATAATCGGATTGTAGCGGGTATAGTTTAGTGGTAAAAGTGTGATTCGTTCTATAACCCCTTATATAGTTAAAGGGTCTTTCGGTTTGATTAATATTCATTCCGAACAAAAACTTTAGTTCTTAAAAGGATTGAATCCTTTACCTCTCAATGAAAAATTCGAGGAAGAATATACATTCTCGTGATTTGTATCCAAGAATCAATTTTAAATTGAAAAGTTGGATTATGAGATTACGAAACATAATTTTTTTTTATTGGATAAATACTTCCAATTGAATGAGTATGAGTAAAGGACCCATGGATAAAGATAAAAAGTGTATTTCTAATCGTAACTAAATCTTCAATTTTTCATTTCTATAGGGGGAATTGAAGCAAAACAGCTATTAAACAATGTCTTTGGTTTACTAAAGACATCGATAAATTGTTTTAGCTCGGTGGAAACAAAATACTTTTCCTAAGGATTCTTTCAAATAGAAGTAGAGAACGAAGTAACTAGAAAGATTGTTAGAATATAAACCCCCTCCTTTCTATAGGGATCGTCTAGAAAGCGGGTTGTTCTGAATAGATTTAAACATAAAAGCTGACATAGACGTTATGGGTCGGATTTTTTTATTTCGTTCATGTCTGAATCTGGGAATTTATCCATCTTCCATAAAGGAGCTGAATGAAACCAAAGTTTCACGTTCAGTTTTGAATTAGAGACGTTAAAAATGATGAATCAACGTCGACTATAACCCCTAGCCTTCCAAGCTAACGATGCGGGTTCGATTCCCGCTACCCGCTTTTACTTTATCGTTATAATCTTTAATATTCTAAAAATGAAATATTAATATTATTAAAATATTAAATAAAAAAATTGAATGAATCGAATTAATGTAATGCATCATTGACTTGAATACTAAATTCTTGGAATTCTTTCAACTATTTTTCCGAACAAGAAATATGAAAATTGGAGTGAAAAGCGTCCATTGTCTAATGGATAGGACAGAGGTCTTCTAAACCTTTGGTATAGGTTCAAATCCTATTGGACGCAGTTTATTTCCATATATATATATTTTTTCTATTTCTATGTCACGAAAGATATGATATTTTGAATAACTTGAATAAGAGGCGCTCTTATTACATATTAATTATTTCTTTAATATATATTAAAGAAATAATTAATATGTAATTTCTACAATTTCTTATAGAAATTCAAATTCTATATCAAATTATATAAATGAAATTGTAAATTAATGTACAATTATATAGTATATAGTAGAAGTATATTAATAGTAAAATAGATACTATTTTTATTATTATTATAGAATATATATAGAATAAAAGATAGATAACTATATATAATAAATATAGAGTTTAAAGATTTTCGTTTTTATCTTTATATTAAGGATAACTTCTTATAAATTAAGAAGTTTTTTTTAGTTATTTATTAAATTTAGAATTGATAATAAATAATAAAGTTTATTAGAAACTATAAAGTCATAAGATCATAATAGAAAAGCATATTCTAAAGATTATATAGAAAGCTTTTAATTAATAGAAAGATTGATCAAGATTCAAAGTAATCACTTTCTTTATACTTGTTCCTGAAGTAGAAAACGTTCCATCTGATCCTGAATAGCCTCTTTCAAAAGGATTTCCGCTTCCTCGGTAAATGTCTTGGTAGAAGATATGATTTCTTGGAACTGCGGTTTATTCGTTTTTAAATAAGTACGTAACTCAACAAGAAATTTCCTTACCTGTCCAATTTCTAATGAATCAAGATAACCGTTCGTTCCGGTATAAATAGTCAATATCTGTTCTTCCACC